TGTATACATGGACCCCCCCTTTTTCACCTTCTTTTAAACTGCCAGTGCCAGATCTTATGAATTCGGGTCAATTGAATCTCAACTGTTCAAATAAAGTTTGTCTCTTGAAGAAGTAAATGAGTTATATTGAGTTCTATTCTATTAGAATAGAAATATTTTTAATATTAAACAATGTTAAATGTAATTTAACATTGTTTAATGTATATATATATATGATATGTTATCATATGTGTTTTTTTATTCCTTACTTGACAACAGTAAGAAATTAAGTAATAAACTGAGAAAAAGAAAAATCAATAAAAAAAAAAAGAAGAATAAAAAAGAAATATTAAATTAAATTATAATAAATAAATTATAATAAATGGCACTTCGATCATAGGAATGATAATGGAAATTTCTCTTGTTGTTGTTGCTTCAATAACAAGTATTTTTGATTGCTATAAATTCCAAATTAAATCGTTTGATCTATGAAGGATTCATTGGAATAAAAGAAGAAATGTCCCGGCCAGTACTTAAGCAGATCAGGCCGGGAGAATAAACCTTTCGTGTAAAATCAAAGAACTAAGATATTCTTTCTATTGAGGAGATCCATTTTGAGTCATTATCTATATTGAATTCCTGATCAATTGCTTTTTTCTATCTTTTTCTTATTTTTCTTATACATATTTTATACATATTTTCTTATACATAATATATTTATACTATATATAAATATTTAGTATAAATATATACCTTTCCTTTTATTTTATTTAAATTATTTAAATATTAAATACTTTGTTTAAGTTTAAATAAGTTTAAATTTAAATAACTATTTAAATAATTTCTATTATTTGTTAGAATATTTTATAGAATATTTCAGAATATTTCTAATTTCTATTTTAATAATAGAATTATATAATAAAATAAATAATAATAAAGTTAAATAAATAAAAATAAATAAAATGAAAAAAGAAAATAAATAAAAGAAGGTAGATTTTTATCAATCTTTATTTCACGTGTTACATCACATAACAAATTTAAAATTTGGAATTAGGAGAGATGGCTGAGTGGACTAAAGCGGCGGATTGCTAATCCGTTGTACGAATTATTTGTACCGAGGGTTCGAATCCCTCTCTTTCCGCTTTCTCTGATCGCTTGGGATTTTCAAATTCGAAAAGATTCTCATCCCTTGATTTTATCATAGTTAAATGTATGAAACAAATAAGATTATTAAGAATTAATTTAGAAAAAAGCAAAAAAAACTAGAAATTTTTTATTCCTCACGTCCAGGATTGCGTCCTGGATCATTAGATAAGAATCCAAAGATAAAAAGGGAAACAAAGAATATCACTACTGTGTAAACAAAGAGTTTGAGAGTAAGCATTACACAATCTCCAAGATCCTTTTTTTTTTTGAAAAAGGGGAATAGATTACCTATTTTTTACCACATATACCATTTTATTTGTTTTGACACCCCAAAAAATGAAAAAAAAAAATGACTTTTCAAGAAAAGACTTCATTTTATTTTAACGAATTTATTTGTAATAAGATTTTTATTCATTCGTTACCCGAAATTTCTTGTCATATCAATAATTAGGTATTGTGGAGTACCTAATAGTCCATACTCACTGGAAGGTCAGAACGGGTAAAAGGCTGATCCAAATTCATCGCTGTGGTTATTCATTCAATATACAAGAATTTCGATTTTTGAATCGAGGGTTCGTAATGTAAGACTTATCTGATCTTATCAATTTTGAGAATTTTTTTATCGAATGCATCATCAATTTAGCAGAGTATTGAGGATTTCATCGAAAACTTACAGCGGCTTGCCAAACAAAGGCTAAGAGAAAAAAGAGTACAGGTATGACAGGCATAACATCTACGATTGGATTGAAAATGGCATAAGCTTCGGGCAATTTGGCGAATAAAAAACTACTCGAATAAAGGACAGAATTAAGACAGATACCGATTAAACTAAAGATATTAAGCATAACAAGCATTTCGTTCTTGTGGATTAGAAAATTTTGAGTTATTTTTATATTATAAGGGAAAAATGAAAAAGGCAGATCAAGAAATCCTTCTTTTTCTTCGGTTCGGACTCTCCCAAATAAAAAACCCCTCCCCTCATTATCATTCTAAAATGAGAATATAAGGAATTCGGCTTTCATACAATATTTTAATTGAATTTTATGTAATGATCAATGAATTTTTTTGATTCTATATCTACATGTCTTGAATCCTAGCAACAAAATATCCCATATGGTTTTATGTATTTGGGTTGGGATTGACGAATAACCAATACCAATATTACTGTTGATTAGTATCGAATAGAAATCAAAATGGGGCGTGGCCAAGCGGTAAGGCTGCGGGTTTTGGTCCCGTTATTCGGAGGTTCGAATCCTTCCGTCCCAGATCGTTTTTTATGAAACGAGAGATGGGATCACACTGCATTCCACATGAAACAAGAATTTGTTAAAGGGAAAAATTTTTTCTTATTAATTTTCAGAATGGTTCTAAGAATCATATCTGAGAATTCGTTTGGTTTCTCACAAACGGAATCAAGTGTCAAATGTGAGTAAAATTGAATATCTTTATTTTCATTCAAAAAAGAGATTTTTGGCCTATTATATCATAAACATTCAGGATATGCTCGTACTACTCATATTCATTTCATATTCATTTTGAAGTTAGTTTCTTAGAGAAACTTTATGTCCCATATCTAATACCTATGAAATGGGAATTATCACATGATGCATTCTGAATCACAATGTGAGAGAAAGACCTCTCTATTCCCTTTCCCCAAACCTAAAGTCAAGTCAATAAAAAGAAAATAAATGATATCCCATACAATTCCACATAGAATGTAAAGATTAAAGAGTGGGGAGTTTTGAATTTCATCACAGGTCTTAAAACTTCTAATTAAAGTTGGGTTGGCGCGGCAAAAGAAAAAAAAATAGGAAAAACAGATTGATCTGGACCTTATTTTTTTGTATCTTAGATATTATCTGGTTCAAATGAACCATTGTAAATCAATGTAATGTAGTGATTGGGGAGAAATTCGTATATTTCATGTACTTGACTTTAGAATTGATCGAAAATTCTTGAATTTGAAGTAAAACAAAATCTGTATAAAAAACAAGGCCTATGCCTATATGATATATATTATGTATTTTTATTGTATTGTTGTATTTCAGTAACAAGGGCTTTTCGGTTAAGTGAAAAGGATCTGTGATTTATAAAATATCTATAATTAGAATTACCCCGGCTAAGGTAAGAACTCTTAATTGTATATGATGGATCCGAAAAGATCATACTTCTCTGATTCTTGATTCAGATTTTCTATTTCAGATGAAAGAAAGAATAACAATAACGTAAGGAACTTAATTTTACCTTACACGAGATCTTTTTTTTTTTACTTCATTTTTTTTTCTTGATTGGTACTGGAAGAAGTATTAGAAATCTATATTATCAAAAGTTCGACTTTTTCGGGTCATTGGAATAGCTTATTTGGTTACTAATTGATTTGATTTCGGGATTGTAAATAATTAGTATTCTACTATAGAAACAGAAACCTCTTTTGGAGGTTTATAGTTTATTTGTTCGAGAAAACTGGATCCTTCATGATTGATCGTCTCGAACAATCTGTTGAAGATGTAAATAATAAAATAAGTCTTAAGCAAACTCGTTTATTCGTCTTATTTATATTTATAAATAAATATTTTCATTCATATGATATAATATGGGGTTAAATTAAAAAAATTCGATCCTTGCTGACCCTTATCCGGATAAATACTTATTTATCCGTAGATAGAAAGTATGGACTATTATATACCGGTTGAACCAATGACTATTCATGATTTTATATTGAATCAATTCCATACCGCTTTGAAATTTCAATTAGAGGAATGTTATGGTAAAACTTCGTTTGAAACGATGTGGTAGAAAGCAACGTGCGACTTGAAGGACATGATCGGCTGTGGATTTTTACATCTGCCATCTTCTATAGTAATGAAGATGCTCTTGGCTCGACATAGTTTGTTCTGTTCTGCCCGGAACCCTATTTGGGTTATAAGTAAATAGTACATGATGAAGCTCGAGAAGAAAGGATTGATTCATTTTTCAAGGGAAAGAATCTAGGGTTAGTGAAAATCAATAAGTTAGACCAACTTTGTAAGTATATCCTCACTATATATAAATTCTATATCGAAAGGTTCAAATTCAGAACAAGTTTGAAAAGTCAAATTTTTCGAAATTGGTAAAACTATTTCGATGAAAAGTGTATCACAAGGGAATCAATCGTTCGTATTCTATTTATATAGAATATAATAACAAAAAAAGGTATGTTGCTGCCATTTTGAAAGGAATAAGGATCCCCGAGGTAATGTCTAAACCCAATGATTTCACAAAGCAAAGATAAAGGATTCCGAAACAAGGAAACACTATTTTCAATTGTCTCAACAATTGGATCAGATTGAGGAATAAAAATAGATTCGAAATGAGACAAACAAAAGAGTTTAGAGACGGCTCAATAAATGTCTAAGGATTTTCTTGTCAGAATTACCCAACTTGAGTTATGAGTATGAATGAGATTTCTTCCCTTTTCTGTAAGGAAGAAGAAAAAAGTACTCAATTCAAATCATAGTAAAATTCATGATTTTATGGATCCATTTGCTATTATATACAGAAATTAGAATCATTTTTCTCGAGCCGTATGAGGAAAAAACCTCCTATACGTTTCTAGGGGGGGCATTGTTTATTTACATCTATCCCAATGAGCCATCTATCGAATCGTTGCAATTGATGTTCGATCCCGAAGAGAAGGAAGAGATCTTCGAAAAGTAGGTTTTTACGATCCGATAAAGAATCAAACTTATTTAAACGTTCCTGCTATTCTATATTTCCTTGAAAAAGGTGCTCAACCCACAGGAACTGTTTATGATATTTTAAGGAAGGCAGAATTCTTTAAAGAAAGAACTTCGAGTTAATTAAAGGAAAAAACCAAATAGTTAAATAAATAAAATAAAGTAGGGAAGGGTAACTAGTATCTATCCTTGTGTAATTATTTATATTTACACACCATTTTCCTTTTTCTTGCTTTATTCATATTTTGGTGGGGGAATTTAATTTAACAACAAACAAGGGGTTAAGCTTGCTTATCGTACTTTTATTGATTGAATAAACCGGGGATTTTTTCTTTACCTTTTCCTTAATTTTTTCCATTCCAATTTCTTATTTATGTTTATGTTGTGCCAATCCAACACAAGTCTTTATTTTATTTACTTGATTTATTTTCTCAACATTGTATTTATATTGACAATGGTGTATCGAACAAATATAATTCGATCGTAGATAAATAGGGCTGTTTATCCCCACCCCATATTGGTTTTTTTTTGTTTCCTTCACTCAAATGATGGGTTTGCCTTGCTGCATTTACTCTCATACAAGATGTATTTTCTTAAGGAAAATCAAAAAAGAATTTGATAAAAAATGGGTGGTCTGTCATAATTTTTACATTTCGATTGGGAATATTTTTAATCTGATCTGCTCATTTTGGTATTTTGTATTTCTAATTGATCAGAAAATCTTTCTTTTCGATGTGTTGCTAGTTCAATGTTTTGATAGGGTCGTGCAGTGCAATTCAATTGATTTTTGTATTTCGATCGTATCTACATATCCTATTTATCCGGGTTGCTAACTCAACGGTAGAGTACTCGGCTTTTAAGTGCGACTATGATCTTTTACACATTTGGATGAAGCAACGAATTCGTCCAGACTATTGGTATAGTCTATAAGACCACGACTGATCCTCAAGGGTAATGAATGGAAAAAACAGCATGTCGTAATAAAATCAATTTATTATTTTATTAGATTTTCTATTTTATTAATTTATTTAATTTGAAATGAAAGTCAAAGTTAAAGTAGAACTTTGAGTTTATCCTTACCGGATCGTTACAGTTCCAAAAGATTGTTTTGATTTTTGGAAGGGGACAAAAGAAATTCACATTTACAGTTGGGTCTATTGAATAAATGGATAGAGCTCTATGGCTCCAATTCTGGTAAAATAAAAAGCAACGAGCTTATGTTCTTAATTGGAATGATTACCCGATCTAATTAGACGTTAAAAATGAATTAGTGCCTAATGCGGGAAAGAGTGGGTTCTTCTGTGAGTGAACCATTGATTTTTTCTTTTTTTTTTCAGAATCCTAATTATTCTTTATTATGGATTGTAGACGGATGTGTAGAAGAAACAGTATATTGATTAATAGAATTTATTCCAAAGTCAAAAGAGCGATTGGGTTGCAAAAATAAAGGATTTTTCTCCTGTTGTAATTATAACGAACATAAACCAATTGGATAGAAAAGGAAGGTAAAAGGATCTGTTGATTGGACTCCCTGTTTCTTTTCCGGGGTGTATATTTTTTCTTACTATAGTATATACATAATACAATACGTAATACCCTGTTCTGACCATTTTGCACTATGTATGTATCATTTGATAAACCAAGAAAAACCTCCTGCCTCTGGCTCAAGTAGAGTAGAAATGTAAATGGAAGAATTACAAGGATATTTAGAAAAAGATAGATCTCGGCAACAACACTTCCTATATCCGCTTCTTTTTCAGGAGTATATTTACGCGTTTGCTCATGATCATGGTTTAAAGGATTCGATTTTTTACGAACCCGTGGAAATTATTGGTTATGACAATAAATCTAGTTCAGTACTTGTGAAACGTTTAATTATTCGAATGTATCAACAGAATTATTTGATTAATTCGGTTAATTATTCTAACCAAAATCGATTCGTTGGGCACAACAATTTTTTTTATTCTCATTTTTTTTCTCAGATGATATCAGAAGGTTTTGCGGTCATTGTGGAAATTCCATTCTCGCTGCGATTAGTATCTTTTCCCGAAGAAAAAGAAATACCAAAATGTCAGAATTTACGATCTATTCATTCAATATTTCCCTTTTTAGAGGACAAATTATCACATTTAAATTATGTGTCAGATATACTAATACCCTATCCTATCCATTTTGAAATCTTGGTTCAAATCCTTCAATGCCGGATCCAAGATGTTCCATCTTTGCATTTATTGCGATTCTTTCTCCACGAATATCATAATTGGAATAGTCTCATTACTCCGAAGAAATCAATTTACGTTTTTTCAAAAGAAAATAAAAGACTATTTTTGTTCCTATATAATTCTTATGTATCTGAATGCGAATTTTTATTCGTTTTTCTTCGTAAACAATCTTCTTATTTACGATTAACATCTTCTGGAACCTTTCTTGAGCGAATACAGTTCTATGGAAAAATAGAACATCTTATAATAGTGTACCGTAATTCTTTTCAGAAAACTTTATGGTTCTTCACGGATCCTTTCATGCATTATGTTCGATATCAAGGAAAAGCAATTCTGGCTTCAAAAGGAACTCATCTTTTGATGAAGAAGTGGAAATGTTACCTTGTCAATCTCTGGCAATATTATTTTCATTTTTGGTCTCAACCACACAGGATTCA